CAAGCCTAAAGGTTATCTTATTGATGATATCGATATTGATGATAGTGACGATATCGATATTGATGATAGTGACGATATTGATGATAGTGATGATGACCTTGATATTGATACGGAGCTGCTAACTATGTATATGACGCCGAAAATAGACCGATTTGATATCACCCTTCAATTCGAATTAGCAAAAGCAATGTCTCCTTGCATAATATGGATTCCAAACATTCATGATCTGCATGTGAATGAGTCGAATTACTTATCCCTCGGTCTATTAGAGAACTATCTCTCCAGGGATTGTGAAAGATGTTCCACTGGAAAGATTCTTGTTATTGCTTCGACTCATATTCCCCAAAAAGTGGATCCCGCTCTAATAGCTCCGAATAAATTAAATACATGCATTAAGATACGAAGGCTTCTTCTTCCACAACAACGAAAGCACTTTTTCATTCTTTCATATACTAGGGGATTTCACTTGGAAAAGAAGATGTTCCATACTAACGGATTCGGGTCCATAACCATGGGTTCCAATGCGCGAGATCTTGTAGCACTTATCAATGAGGCCCTATCAATTAGTATTACACAGAAGAAATCCATTATAGAAACTAATACAATTAGATCAGCTCTTCATAGAAAAACTTGGGATTTTCGATCCCAGATAAGATCGGTTCAGGATCATGGGATCCTTTTCTATCAGATAGGAAGGGCTGTTACACAAAATGTACTTCTAAGTAATTGCCCCATAGATCCTATATCTATCTATATGAAGAAGAAATCATGTAAGGGAGGGGATTCTTATTTGTACAAATGGTACTTCGAACTTGGAACGAGCATGAAGAAATTCACGATACTTCTTTATCTTTTGAGTTGTTCTGCCGGATCGGTCGCTCAAGATCTTTGGTCTTCATCCAGACACGATGAAAAAGATTGGATCACTTCTTATGGATTCGTTGAGAATGATTCTGATCTAGTTCATGGCCTATTACTATTATTACTATTAGAAGTAGAAGGCGCTCTGGCGGGATCCTCACGGACAGAAAAATATTGCAGTCAGTTTGATAATAATCGAGTGACATTACTTCTTCGGTCCGAACCAAGGAATCAGTTAGATATGATGCAAAATGGATCTTGTTCTATCGTTGATCAGAGATTTCTATATGAAAAATACGAATCGGAGTTTGAAGAAGGGGAAGGGGCCCTTGATCCGCAACAGATAGAGGAGGATTTCTTCAATCACATAGTTTGGGCTCCTAGAATATGGCGCCCTTGTGGCAATCTATTTGATTGTATCGAAAGGCCCACGGAATTGGGATTTCCCTATTGGACTGGGTCATTTCGGGGCAAATGGATCATTTATCATAAAGAGGATGAGCTTCAAGAGAATGATTCGGAGTTCTTGCAGAGTGGAACCATGCAGTACCAGACACGAGATAGATCTTCCAAAGAACAAGGCTTTTTTCGAACAAGCCAATTCATTTGGGACCCTGCGGATCCATTCTTTTCCCTATTCAAAGATCAGCCCTCTGTCTCTGTGTTTTCACGTCGAGAATTCTTTGCAGATGAAGAGATGTCAAAGGGGCTTATTGCTTCCCAAACAAATCCTCCTACATCTATATATAAACGCTGGTTCATCAAGAATACGCAAGAAAAGCACTTCGAATTGTTGATTCATCGCCAGAGATGGTTTAGAACCAATAGTTCATTATCTAATGGATCTTTCCGTTCTAATACTCTATCCGAGAGTTATCAGTATTTATCAAATCTGTTCCTATCTAACGGAACGCTATTGGATCAAATGACAAAGACATTGTTGAGAAAGAGATGGCTTTTCCCGGATGAAATGAAACATTTGATTCATGTAACAGGAGAAAGATTCCCCATTCCTTAGCCGTAAAGATATGTGCCCATGAAAAGGGGATGAAGTGGAACAGAATTGGCCGGATGGTAGAGTCGTGGAAACACTTGTTTCTTCCATCTTTTTGGCCTTAGCTCCATGGAACAATATGCTACTGCTGAAACATGGAAGAATTGAAATCTTAGATCACTATGTGTGGATGATATGAACTGCCTAAACAAGAATTCTTGAACGGCGAAAGAGCCTATTACTCGCTACATCAAACAATTTCTACTAATGAAACCATGTAAATCCATCGGAAAATACGCATGTCCGCTGAAATGGTTGTTGCTATCTGCTCCAATAACGAATCATTGGTTTCATTGAATAACTAAAGAAGATAGATAGACCTTTCTCTTCGTCTCAGGTCGATGGATCTCCTCAATTGGAAGATCTCCCATATGGATAATACACATTCCAGTTGACCGAGCCTAATTCTAATTGCTTTGTTCCGAAGCAAAGATATCCACGGAGGCGGGTTCGTCCTATTCAGATATTCACGACCAAGAGGTACGATCCTCTTTCGGATAGGCCCTGAAAGGAGAAGGAAGGCTGGAATGCCAACAGACGTCTGTCTATTCTCTAATTCACCCGACCCGATAGTACCCATTTTGA